ATTCTATTTTTCCATTTTGCTGCTATTAATCTAGACCATCTAATCTGAGATAAATGGTATTGATAATGACCTCTTAACCAGTTTTTCCATTGATTTATTCCAGAATTCCGAAGTTTCTTATGTCTTAATTCATAATGAATTATTCCTTGTTTTCCAAAATAATCTTTTATTGAAGTCTTAAGAAAAAAAGACGTTCCGTGATATTGAAGAATAGATCTTAACTTATACAAGTTAAGAACTTGTGTTTGTGATATTTTGTAAAATACATATGCTTGTGACAAGGAGGATAAGTCAAAAAAATTCTGTGAATTCTTATTACTAATATTATAAAGTGACTTTTTTATAGTCGAAATAAAATTCATTTTATTTTGATTTGTTTTATTAATTCTTTTTTTATTTTTATTATTATTGTAAATGGATTTATCAATCATTTTTTTTGTTGATTCAACAAAAAGTTGTATATTAATTCTGGGAATATTAATAATAGATAGAAGGATATCTGCGTATATCCTTTCAGTGAAAAATTTTATAAAATAATGTAATTTACGGATTAATCGAGTATTTCTTCTTTTTAATATTTGCCAATTTGGTGATTCGAATCTTTTAGCATTATAACTTGTTTTATTAGGACTATCATTTATTTCTGGAGTCACTTTTTTTTTATTTTTTGTAATTCTTTTTATTTGATTTCTGATTGTGCTTGTTCTATCAGTCAGATCTTTCATTTTTTTTTCTGTCAGTAAAAAATTTGTCCAATATGTAGATTGAATTTGACTAAAGGATTTATGAATTATATGATTGCGGGTTATAGAATCTTTTTCTTTTTTTTTTTTAGTTTCGCTTGATTTATATATTTCTCTCAATCTAAATAATAGAATTGGATTTACTTTTGAGAGTTCTTTTTTTATTTTTTTTAAAAACGGAATGCCCTTGATAATCCATTTTTTTGTTTTTTTTGAGATATTTAGAAATTTTGTTCTTTCTTTTAAAACTTTTAGAAATAGAAAATACTTTTTTTTCAATTTTCCAATTTTTTTTTTGAGTTTCTTAAAAATGGGTTCAAAAAAGGAAGGCCGTTTTTGGGGAGAACCAAAAGGAAGTTCAGCTTCCATTCCCCAAACCGTTAAAAAAAAAAAATCATCTTTTTGTCCTTTCTTTTTGATTCGATCTATATGAGAGGACCGTCGCTTAGATCTGTGCCAGGGTTTCAGACAGAAAGGAAATAGCATCTTTATTTGAATACCGTCTATTAACCAATTTTTCGGAAATTCTGTTTCTGATAATTGAACACCATTATAGGTGCATTTAACATGCATTTCTTTATTCCATTCATTTAAATCCTCAGACCACTCAGGAAATTTTAATAATAACATACGGCCAATATTTTTAGCTATTATCAATGACGGTAATATAATATATTTTCTAAGAATCGATTGAGTTATTAACATGGAACCTCTTATTACTTGAGCAAATGGAATGGTATCCCAGGCTTCTGCGACTTCTATTCGCGCTTTCTCTTTTCTTTTGTTCTCTTCTTTTTTGTCCTTTTTCTTTTTTTCCCTTTCTTTTATTTCTTCTTCTGTATAATCTGAAATTTTGAATTCTGCCCCCTTTCCTATACAATTTCTAAAAATGAGTTTTATCAGTCCGGAGATATCAAAAAAAAAAGGGTGTGATTTGTCTATTCTGTCCAAAAAAAGCGGAGAATGTGCATTTGCTTGAAAAAGTTCCCAAATAACTGTTTTACATCTTTGGGCTCGCATTGAACCTTTGATTATGTCTCGGCGAAAATCAGATTGTTGAGAATATCGTATCAAAGCTACTTCGTCTCTTTTATTAGAATTATTAGTATCCTTATTATTAGGATCGGTATTTCCCCGGTTATCAGTAAAAATCACTACACGTTTGGCTTTTCTTGAACGAATCTGATAATCTATTGGTACTTCTTCTTCACTTTCTCCTTCCTGTTGTTCTAATTCGTTGATTAATTTGTATGACCATCGAGGGACTTTTTTACTGATTTCTTTTATTCCAATAGATTTTTTATTTTTTTTTTGATCATTAAGATCACTTCTAATTGCATTGAATAAAAATTTTGTTTTATTTTCGGAATCCATTCTTCCTTGTTCTGAAAATAACGAAGATCCTTTCAAATTCAAATTTGATTTAAGTTCACTGATTAAAGTCAAGAAATAACTCATTTTTGTTGATAATGGGTTGTTATCAAATATATCTGTTTTATCTTTAAATTCTCGAGAATCGGTATCAGTAAGAAAGATAGTATGAATCTTATTTGTTTCTATGAAATTTTCTATTGAAGTTTCATTTATGATTAAAGGTGAAAAAAAATTTTGTATTGTTCCACGATGTGGTCCATTTAAGAAAGGATCATATATTTTAGGCAAGTATTCTTTTTTAGGCTCATCATTACACAATCTAATCCTTTTTTCAAGTAAATCCAGAGAAAGAAATTCTTTGGATAGAACCTCAATTCTATTTA